CAGTGGAAAACCAGATAGCTACTATTTACACCGGAATAAATGGATATCTTGATGCGTTAGAAATCGGACAGGTAAATAAATTTCTTTTTGGGTTACGTACCTACTTAACAAAGAATAAACCTAAATTCCAAGAAATTCTATCTTCTACCAAGATATTCACCGAAGAAGCTGAAACCCTTTTGAGAGAAGCTATTCAGGAACAGATCAAACTCTTTCTACTTCAGGAACAAACATAAATGTAAAAGGATCTTTTTTATTATATTCTTAATATTCTTACTTAAGAGAAATCCTTGAGAAAGATTTCTGATTCAAATCATTCAAAAGAGGTCCTTTATCCTTGAGAAAAAAGAGTTCTTCTTTTTTTCTATTCTCTATCTAGAATAGATATATAGAAAGAAATTGCGTCCAATAGGATTTGAACCTATACCAAAGGTTTAGAAGACCTCTGTCCTATCCATTAGACAATGGACGCCTTTTATTCCTATATTCCTATTTTTAAATCCTTTTTTCTGAAAAAAAAAAGAAGAAAGAAAAAAGGATTAGAGGGATTTAGGTAATACAATAAAAAGAAGGATGCATATCAAAAAGTATAATGCATCTGTATATCATATGAAGTGATAATATATAGCGGGTAGCGGGAATCGAACCCGCATCGTTAGCTTGGAAGGCTAGGGGTTATAGTCGACGTTGGTTGATCATTTTTAACATCTCTAATTCAAAACCGAACACGATATTTTGTTTTCATTCGGCTCCTTTATGGAAGATCTATGTATTCCCATCAGAGAAAAAAATGAGAACCATAACATCTATGTCAGCTTTTTTTACGAATGCATCTAGAGCTACTCGCTTTTTAGATGATCCCTATAGAAGAGGGGGATTCTATCAAATCTTTCTAGTCTCTAGTCTAGTTACTTCGTTCCTTATTTCTTTTAAACTCGCGGAATCCTAAGGAAAAGGATTTTGTTTCTACCGAGCTGAAACAAGAAGCCGAGGGTTCTAGTAAACCAAAACCATCATTTTCTAGCTATTTGGCTTCAATTTCCTCCTTTTTTAGCTAAAAAATTGAAGATTTAGTTACGATTGAAAGTTTTGTACTATAATCCATAGATCCTTTATTCATACTCATTTAATTGGAAGAATGGAACCAATCAAAGAAATTATGCTTCTCGACTCCATAATCCAATTTTTTTATCAAAATTATGATTGCAGAAATCGCGAGAATGTATATTCTTACCTCAAATGTCCTATTGAGGGGTAAAGGATTCAATCTTTTTAAGAAATAAAGTTTTTGATCGGAATATGAAATATGAAAAAAAAATAGAAAGACCTCTTAACTATTGAAGCTGTTAATAGAACGAATCGCACTTTTACCACTAAACTATACCCGCTACATATTCATTATTGGATATAAATGGATCTTTTGTCCAACGAAGTAATTAGACACAGTCAAGATAGCATCAGAATCATGAAGGTTTTAGCATGAATACATATTTTGTTCCGCCGCAGTGCGGGATTGAAAACTTGAAGAAAGAAAAAGAATAGGTAGAATAGCAAAAAGTTTAGTTAAATTCCAATAGTGTACTAAAGTCATAAGTATCCTTTTTGAAACCTCCCTTCGCTTGAACCGCCAGATTTTAAGAATTCGGTTAAATTGGGATTTAACTTTCATTTAGAATGAGATTTGTGCTTCATTAATAAATTTCAAAATCTTATGCTTAATAATTAATAATAAGAAAAGAAAGACGAAAGATATTAGTACTATATTACTATATACTTAAAATACTTTCATATACTGTAATACTATTACTAGAAAACTTTTACTATTTTTACTATAAAGACTAAATATTCTAATTTAGACTCATTTATACTCTATCTAATTTACTATAATTATAATATAGAATACAGTAAGAATAGATAATTTCTTTTTTAAGAATTTATAAGAATTAGTAACGGCAATGAAAATTACTCTTCTTGTTTAAATAACAATTTCTATTCGTTGGAACAAAAGAAGTACTGGCCGAGCCAGTACTTATACTTAACCAGACCGGGAAAATGAACCTTTTGTACAAAATAAAAGAAGTAAGGTCTTCTTTCTATTGGATAAATCTGTTTCGAATCATTGAAGGAAAATAAAATCTTTACGTGTGAAATCACATGAAGAATTTTCAATTTGGAATGAGGAGAGATGGCTGAGTGGACTAAAGCGTCGGATTGCTAATCCGTTGTACGAATAATTCGTACCGAGGGTTCAAATCCCTCTCTCTCCGACCCCTGATCACTTGAGATTTCAGAATTGAAAGAAATTTTGATTATTTTCTTTTATAAATCTTTGACCTATGAAAAAAGAAAGTAAAAATGAATCTCATCTCTTTTTTTATTCTCCACGCCCAGGATTACGCCCCGGATCATTAGATAAAAATCCGAAGATGAATAGAGAAACAAAGAATATTACTACTGTGTAAACAAATAGTTTCAGAGTGAGCATTACAAATCTCCAAGATAAGATAATATCATTTTTTTTTGAGGAAATAGATCACCTATTTTACGACACACACTATAACACTATTTTGATATGACATTATATGACATTATAAAATGACATTATAAAGATAAAAAAAACTTCTTTTTTTTTTAGCAAATAAATTATGAATTGAATAGAGATTCCATTTTTATCGAAAACTTAAAGCAGCTTGCCAAACAAAGGCTAAGAGAAGAAAGAGTAAAGGGATAACCGGCATAACGTCTACAATTGGATTGAGAAAGGCATAAGCCTCGGGCAATTTGGCGAAGAAAAAACTACTTGAATAAAGGGTAGAATTAAGACAGATACAGATTAAACTAAAGATATTAAACATAACAAATATTCTTTTCTTGTTTGTTCTTAAAGATTCAAATTAAATTGAAATGATAATAAATTATCAGATTGTATTGAGTTGTTTTTCTAAGGGAAAATTTAAGATGAATAGGATGAATAGATAAATAATAATACAAGGAATTATATTTTCATATAATATATATAATATATTAATTGAATTATAAATAATGATCAATTAATCTTTTTGATTCTATATCTATTGTATTGAATTCTAGCGATAACATGTCCTATATTTCTTTTGGTTGGTTTTTGACGAATAACCAATATTTATCTTAGTTTTTCTTAGACCAAATAAAAATGGGGCGTGGCCAAGTGGTAAGGCAATGGGTTTTGGTCCCGTTACTCGGAGGTTCGAATCCTTCCGTCCCAGATCGTTTGCATAAGAAACGAAAGATTCTTCTCTATTGAAATTGAGAATTTCATTCAAAGATTTTCTGTTGAATGTTGGATACAATGTTATCCAATCTGAATTCTAAGAATGATTCTTAGAATCATATATTTTTTTTTCCTTCTTTTTCTTTACTAAAGTTTATTAAAGTATTTTATTATTCAATAATTCGTGATTACTTTCGTTAACGATTATTTTTTTTATATGATGGAGATGGATGTGAAAAGATCAGAATACGAGGATTCTGATTTTCTCTTCGATCTTATCTTACACGAGATTCTTTTTACTCCATAATAATGAATAATAATGAAAACAAAGAAATTTTATTCTCAAAATATATCTCTTTTTTCAATTAAATGAAAATCATATTTAATTAGAGATGGTAAATAATAAGTAAATCATAATATTAGAATCATAAAATCAAATTTTATAATTTTATAATTGTCTCTTTTTCTTATTAATAATATCTTATTAGTCTATTATTGTATAATTGAATATTTATATTTAATTTATGATTTATATTAATATTTAAGATTTTAATAAAATATTGATTAGTTAGTTAGTAGTTAGTAAAGTTAGTGATAATATTTAGTGAAAGTGCATAAAAATTTTTATCCATTCATGGGGATTTATTTTTCATTTGAATACAAAGTAAAGTAAAAGTCTTTTTTTGAGGTTTCTAATTTCTTTTTTTTTAAGAAAAAGAGGGATCTTTTATGATGGACAATCCCGAAAGATTTGTTGAAGATGTAAATAAGTTTGCTTAAAAATGATTTGTTTTTTTTTCATATTATATTAGTAATATGAAAAAATATGGGGTAATTTTAAGTGAAATCCTTTCCGGATAAACATTTATCTATAAGTATATATTATTATGTATCGGTTCAGTCAATGACTATTCATGATTCCATATTGAATCAATTGCATACGGTTCAAAATTAAAATAAAATTAGAGGGATGTTATGGTAAAACTTCGTTTGAAACGATGTGGTAGAAAGCAACGTGCGACTTGAAGGACATGATTGGCTGTGGATTCTGACATCCACCATTTTCTATACGAATGAAGGTGCTCTTGTCTCGACATAGTTTGTTCTGCCAGGAACCTTATTTAATTTGTCTTGGGTTGCTAAATAAATATATTAATGGTATATATCAAGGTATAGCATATGATGGAGCTCGAGCAAAAATGATTGATTCATTTATTGGGGAAATAATCTAGGGTTAGTTACAATCAATAAGTTAGACCAACTTTGTAAATATATCATCAATCTTAATCTAAATATAGATAAATGGAGAGGCTAAAATTTGTCGAAATTCTCGAACTTTTTCGATTAAGAGTGTATCACAAAGGGATCAATCTTTCGTATGATTTTTCCCTTTTCCATAGAAAGAACAAAAAACAAAAGGTATGTTGCTGCCTTTTTTAAAAGGAGTAAGGATCACCGAAGTAATGTCTAAACCCAATGATTTCATAAAGCGCAAAGCAAAGACAACAAATTCCGGAACAAGGAAACACTATTTTAACTTGTCTCAACAATTGGATCAAAATGAGTAAAAAAAATATATATCTGAAAGGAGACAAAAAAGGAGGTTAGAGACAGCTCAAGAAACTTTAAGGATTTACTTTTGAACTCTTTCAAAACTACCCAACTTGAGTTAGGAGTACAAATGAAATTTCTTTTTCTGTAAAGAAGAAAAAAAAGGCTCAAATTACAGTCTAATTCTTTCTGGATCCATATTTTTTCTATTTCTATAGATAGAAATAGAAATTATAGACAGAAAAATCATTTTTTCTTGAGCCGTATGAGGGGAAAACTTCCTATACGTTTCTAGGGGGGCATCTTTTATCTATATCTATCCCAATAAGCCATCTATCGAATCGTTGCGATTGATGTTCGATCCCGAAGAGAAGGAAGAGATCTTCAAAGAGTGGGTTTTTATGATCCGATAAAGAATCGAACTTATTCAAATGTTTCTGCTATTTTATATTTCCTTGAAAAAGGCGCTCAGCCCACAGGAACTGTTTATGATATTTTAAGGAAGGCGGAATTCTTTAAAGAATTCCAAGTTTCTTTTGATAAAAAAAGAAAGGTAACACAAGAATCATGAATAAAAAAAGGATAGGATAACGAGTACCTATCATTGTATAATTTTTTATTCAAAGTTTCTTTTTTTATTGTTCTATTCATATTTATTTTATTCTTATTTTTATTCTTTGTATTTTTTTCTCACTTCTTGTTGGGGGGTTCCCCAACAAGAAGTGAGAAAAAAAGTCCATTCATATTGACAATGGCGTATCAAACAAATATAATTTGATCGTATATAAATAGATCTTTTTATCCCCATTCCCTATTTGCTCTTTACTTTAGTAAAATGGATGAGTTTGCTGAATTTTTTTTTTTATTTTGATCATATATACACTTCATATTGATCTCGGGTTGCTAACTCAATGGTAGAGTACTCGGCTTTTAATTGCGACTATGATCTTTTACACATTTGGATGAAGGAATTCGTCTAGACTATTGGTAGAGTTTATAAGACCACGACTGATCCTGAAAGGTAATGAATGGAAAAAAGAGCATGTCGTAAAAAAAAAATATAAAAATAATATTATAAAAATAATATAATCATAGTAATATAATCATAGAAAAATAAGATTTCTATTACTCAGAATAAAAATAGAACGATGATTTTTCTTTTTAGAACAACAATTTTAAAATTCAGTAAACTATTTTCGGTCTAGTGAATAAATGGATAGAGCCTTATGGCTCCAATTTGAGTGAGACAAAAAAGCAACGAGCTTCCCTTCTTAATTTGAATGATTACCCGATCGAATTACTAATTATACGTTAAAAATAGATTAGTGCCTGATGTGGGAAAAGGTTCTCTTGTGAATTGTGAGTGCACCTTTGATTCTTTTTTTTTTTTGATCCTAATTATTCTTTATTGTGGGTAGGAGACGGATGTGTAGAAGAAATAGTATAGTGATAAAAAAATAATTTTCTTTTTCCAAAGTCAAAAGAGTGATTGGTTTGCAAAAATAAAAGATTTTTACACCTTTTTCTTATTTGTTATTTTCTTTTATCGTTATTCTAGATTCCTAGTTAGATTAACAAGGAAAAGAAAACCAAATAGGATAGAAAGGTAAAGGAAAAAGATCTGTATATCTGTAGATTGGGCTCTCTGTCTCCGGGGTATATATTCTTTATTTGTTCTTACTTTTCTATAATCTTTTACTTCTTAAGATTCTCATTATTTTTTTTTACATCATAATACAGTATAAAAGTATATATTAATACTAGTTAATACTAGACTCTATTATTAGAGTTTATTCTAGTTATAAGCTATACTATTTTATTCAAAATACTATCTTAGTATAAGAGAAACAATATACTATGATACAACATAAACATACGCCGTTCTGACCATATCGCACTATGTATCATTTCATAACAATAACACAAGAAGCGCCTCTCTTTTTTAATTACAGTAGAAATGTATTTAAATGGCAAGATTGGAAGGATATTTAGATTGAAAAAAGATAGATTTCGGCAACAAAGCTTCCTGTATCCGCTACTCCTTCAGGAGTATATTTACTCACTTGCTCATTCTCATAGCTTCAATAGTTTTATTTTTTATGAACCTGTGGAAATTGTTGGTTCTGACAATAAATCTAGTTTAGTACTTGTGAAACGTTTAATTACTCAAATGTATCAACAGAAATCTTTGATTTCTTCGGTGAATGATTCTAGCCAAAATGAATCTTGGGGGTACAAGAATTCTTTTTCTTCTCATTTTTATTCTCAAATGGTATTAGAAGGTTTTGGAGTCATTCTAGAAATTCCATTCTCGTCGAGATTAGCATTTTCCCTTGAAGAAAAAAGAATACAAAAATATCAGAATTTACGATCTATTCATTCAATATTTTCTTTTTTAGAGGATAAATTATCACATTTAAATTATGTGTCAGATCTACTAATACCCCATCCCATCCATCTGGAAATCTTGATTCAAATCCTTCAATGCTGGATCAAAGATGTTCCTTCTTTGCATTTATTGCGATTGTTTTTCCACGAATATCATAATTTGAATAATCTCATTACTTCAAAGAAATCTATTTACATCTTTTCAAAAAGAAATAAAAGATTCTTTTTGTTCCTACATAATTCTTATGTATATGAATGCGAATATCTCTTCCTGTTTCTTCGTAAAAAGTCTTATTATTTACGATCAATAT